TTCCAAAGTTATTAATAGAGGATAAGCCTCGAAAAATCGAAGAATTACAGATGAATGTGCAAAAAAAACTGAATTGTGTGTACCGAAAACTCAACATTGCTATTACAAGAATTGCAAACGCTTATAGACACCCTAATATTCTTGCAGAATTTATAGCCGGACAATTAAAGAATAGAGTCTCGTTTCGTAAAGCAATGAAAAAAGCTATTGAATTAACTGAACAGGCAGGTACAAAAGGAGTTCAAGTACAAATTGCGGGGCGTATCGACGGAAAAGAAATTGCACGTGTCGAATGGATCAGAGAAGGTAGGGTTCCTCTACAAACCATTCGAGCTAAAATTGATTATTGCTCCTATACAGTTCGAACTATTTATGGGATATTAGGGATCAAAGTTTGGATATTTGTAAACAAAGAATAAGAAACTTTTCCTTATCTTTAACCTTCCATGTTTCGATAAAACAAAAAATGAGAAATTTTATAAGATTGAATAAAATAAAAAAATTCAATTAATCATTTGATATTGATATAATTGCTATGCTTAGTGTGCGACTCGTTGGTTTTTTTTAGAGTGGTTAGAATTCAACAAAAAAATAAACCGACTCGTAGTATGAATTAATTAATAAAGAACTAATAACCAACTCATCGCTTCGCATTATCTGAATCTAAAGAACTAGTCAAAATCAAAAATATAAATAAAGATATGATATATTGGTGATATAATTATAGCAACTGAAATATTGCATAAAAAAGAAATAAAAACGAATCTGATTATGAGTTGTAAAGCAATAAGAATATACGGATAAATGAAGGGGTGAAAGAAAGAGAGAAAAAGAATATCAATGATATAGAATTCTAATATGTAAAGGTCTATGGGTCATCTCAAAAAAGATAGTGTAATAAAGCATCAATATTCATTAATCCATATATAGATGAATATATTCCTAGAACAAAGAAATCAAGAGCCACAAGTCAATAAAAACTGAGAAGGTTGATTCAAGAAAAAAGAAAATCTTATTTTAAATCTTATTAGAGAGGCTCCGTTGTAGAATTCAGACCTAACCATTAATCGAGAAGCGATGGGAACGACGGAACCTGTAAATACCTAAGATTTTATTAAAAAGAAATCTTAATGATTCATTGGGTGGGATGGCGAAACGAAGCAAGAACCAATCCATTTTTTTTGAGGAGTCGTGGGCTAACCCTACATTACATCTGAAATTGATAATGAAAGAGTAAATTAAATATTCGCCCGCGAGAATTTTGATTTTATTGAATTTAATTTATAAATTTGGTCCAATCCGATAGGATAATAAAAAGAAAAAGAAAGATTCGTTAGAACCTTATAACATAACAAAACAACATTATCTAGTTATATATGGATAGCAAGAATTGTCTATAAGACTACATGTTTAGTTATATATCAAAACAAGATATACAAATTTCCAATAGACAAATAGATTCTATGAAATCTAAAAAAATCCCGCGATTCTATTATATTATTCATTAAACATATGTATATTATTGTATATTATTTTATCGGTTAAATCTATTTATTTTATTTTTGAATCGCTTCATTCGCGAGGAGCTGTATGAGGTGAAAATCTCATGTACGGTTCTGTAATAGCGATGGAATTGAGAAACAACCATCAACTATAACCCCAAAAGAACCAGATTCCGTAAACAACATAGAGGAAGAATGAAAGGAATATCCTATCGAGGGAATCATATTTGCTTCGGAAGATATGCTCTTCAGGCACTTGAGCCCGCTTGGATCACATCTAGACAAATAGAAGCAGGGCGGCGGGCAATGTCACGAAATGTCCGCCGGGGTGGACAAATATGGGTACGCATATTTCCAGACAAACCGGTTACAGTAAGACCTACCGAAACGCGTATGGGTTCGGGAAAAGGATCTCCCGAATATTGGGTAGCTGTCGTTAAACCAGGTAGAATACTTTATGAAATGGGCGGAGTCGCAGAAAATATAGCCAGAAAGGCTATTTCAATAGCAGCATCCAAAATGCCTATACGAACTCAATTCATTATTTCGGGATAAAAATTAGAACCAAAGGAAAGAGATCTTTAGGATGAAAAAAAAAAAGAAACCTACAATTGCAATTTTTTTTTTTGAACACAGAGAATATTTTTTTTTACTTCAACCTTTTGACTGAAAGAACAGATAAAAAAAATGATATGATTCAACCTCAAACCCATTTGAATGTAGCCGATAACAGCGGAGCCCGCGAATTGATGTGTATTCGAATCATAGGAGCTAGTAATCGACGATATGCTTATATTGGTGACATTGTTGTTGCTGTAATAAAGGAAGCAGTACCAAATACGCCTTTAGAAAGATCAGAAGTGATTAGAGCTGTAATTGTACGTATTTGTAAAGAACTCAAACGTAACAACGGTATGATAATACAGTATGATGATAATGCTGCGGTGGTCATTGATCAAGAAGGAAATCCAAAAGGAACTCGAATTTTTGGCGCAATCGCCCGGGAATTGAGACAGTTAAATTTCACTAAAATAGTTTCATTAGCACCCGAGGTATTATAAGACGAGACCATGATATAGATATATTATTTATGAATGAAATAGATTAATAGATTATGTCTCACACATATATCTTTTGTAGTAATTATTATATTTGTAGTAATTATTTGTAGTAATTATTTTATTCTATTCATTTTCATATTAATATATAGAATATATATTTCTAATTAGAATTAAATATAAATTAAATATATATTAAATATTCTATTAATTATCTATTTTCTTTCTATTTTGAATTAGATATGAAATATGAATATGAAAATTAGATATATGAATATGAAAATTAGATATGAATATGATTTTCATTATATAATTCTAATTTAATTAGAATGAAAAATGAATTATTTAATTATATAAATATATTATAAATATATTAAACATTCTAATTTTTAAAATATAAAGATATTAAATATAAATATTCAAAATCAAAATTAGAATTCAGAATTCTATTCTATGAATAAAAATCAAAAAATTATTCTATTTTTTAGAAATAGAATTCTTCTAAAAAATAGAATTCAATATGAGATATTCAATATGAGATATTATATATTTCATTTTTATAATATTTCATATTTTTATTTCATTTTATAATATTATATTTATAATATAATATTATAAAATAAGAAAAATAAGAATATTATATATATATATAATTATATATATATATAGATATATATATATAGTATATATATATTATTATTATATTCAATATATTTTCAATATATTTTCAATATATTCAAAAATTTCAATATATTCAATATTAGATATTTTATTGAATAAAAAATAGAACAAAGGAGCATGTTGATTATATCGAAAGTCAGGGGCAACAATCATTTTCGTTTATCATGGGTAAGGACACCATCGCTGACATAATAACCTCTATACGAAATGCTGACATGAATAGAAAAGGAAGAGTTCAAATCCCATCTACTAACATCACCGAAAACATTGTTAAAATACTTTTACGAGAGGGTTTTATTGAAAACGTGAGAAAACATAGGGAAAGCGACAAATATTTTTTAGTTTTAACTCTACGGTATAGAAGAAATAGGAAAGGATCATATAAAACTATTTTAAATTTAAAACGGATCAGTACACCTGGTCTACGAATCTATTCTAATTATCAACGAATTCCTAGAATTTTAGGAGGGATGGGGATTGTAATTCTTTCTACTTCTAGAGGTATAATGACAGATCGAGAGGCTCGATTAGAAAGAATCGGCGGAGAAGTTTTATGTTATATATGGTAATCTTTCTGATATCCGAATTATATGAAAAACTTCTATCCATTCTTGTGAAAAAAGAGAGAAAACACAGGTTTCTAATATCACTCTTCATACATTAGTGAATGCATGAAGGGGGTTTAAATGAAATAGGAATAAAAGAAAAAAGAAAATGGATTCATGAGGGTTTAATTACTGAATCACTTCCCAGGGGTATGTTCCAGGTTCCTTTATATAATGAAAATAGGATTCTAGGCTATGTTTCCGAAAGGATTCGACGTACTCTTATTTTATATGTATACGAACGGGAAAGTAAAAATGGAAGTATAAGTCATTTAATTAGACTGTTTTTTCAACTTCAACATTTTTTTTGGGGGGGTACAATTATAAGTTCCAAATTTAAGGAAACCATATTTTCTTCCAATAAAGAGATTCGGGATTAAGTTAAGGACTGACAAATATGAAAATAAGGGCCTCTGTTCGTAAAATTTGTGAAAAATGTCGATTGATCCGTAGGCAGGGACGAATTATAGTAATTTGTTCCAATCCAAGACATAAACAAAGACAAGGATAATATTTCCACAAAAGAGGGCTTCTATTCGAAAGCACCGGATGCACAAATCAAATAAATTTATATTCAATAAAATATATATAAAATATATATCTAAAATCAAATATATAATTAATATTAATAATAAAATAATAAATAATTAAATAATAAAAAGAAAAATATTAATAAAAAAAAGAAAAATAAATATTATATTAATTTAATTAGATTAATATATATAAATATATATATAAATATAAAAATAGAATATAATAATTTATATATATAATTTATATATAATATTCTATATTATAAGTATAAGTATTATAAGAAATATTATTGATATTTTTAATTTGAAATTCTATTTCAAATTAAAAAATTATATTCTATATTAATAGAATATTCTATATTAATATATTAATAGAAAGAAATAGTACAATTAATATAGAAAAATAAAATATTAATTCTAGTTAGAAAATAAAATAGTAAAGGATCTGTTTTTGACATAAAATGGATATATCCATATATCTCGGACTCATATTTATGAAATAATAAAAATATAATAAAATATGGCAAAACCTATACCAAAAATTGGTTCGCGTAAAAATGGACGTATTGGTTCGCGTAAGCATGCTCGTAAAATACCAAAGGGAGTTATTCATGTTCAAGC